TTTCTCACGTTGATCGTCACCCCTGGGTCTAAGAGACCCCCAAGCTGTCTCACCGGGATCGAATCGGGCTCACCTCGGATCAGGAACAGCTACAATATACGCCGCTTAAACAAGCAGATTAAAGGAAAGAGACCCATCTATCTAAGGCTAAAAGAAGGGAAAGAAGCCGTAGCTAGTCGTAGAAGTCAGTGAAGGGGAACAAGCAAGCCGAACCGTAGGCGAGCAAAGCTTTCATTCAACAGCAGAGGAAGACGTAGAAAGACCAGCAAAAAGAATGAACACGTGCCAAGAACCCATTCCATTCACGGACGCGGGGAAGGAGGAAAGTCAAGGCACAAGTTTCTCTATTAAGAACCAAGGCCCTACTGAGCTACATTTACTCTTTACACCAAGAACAGCTCAGACATGCGACCCCGGGGACTGGGCTTTGGTCTTCGACCGACGGCTCCTTTTTCGGCATATGAAGCAACAATAAATAAAAGAGAACTACAGATGAACGAAGGGAAGAGGTAGATCATACAGTTCAAACTCAAACAACAAAGACATTCTAACAGTTGCCTCGCTTTCATCCTTATAAGTGGACAGACTCATCCGCATTCTCCGCTTTGAACAGAGTTTGCTTCTTCGTTCGCCTTCCCTCACACTACTGAGCTACAACCAAGCTCGGCAGAAGCAGGACAGAGATTTAAGAACCGTGAAGTGAGCCCAAACAAGGCAGAAACAGCAACTGCAACCAAATAGGCTGAAAACAGTGCGGCAGCACTAGCCGTCCCAGTAACAGCAGCAGTACGAGCATTCCTTAGCCGCTTCAGGAGGGTCAAACGACCGGACTACGTCCTATCCTCGTTCAAACCCTCCTTCACTACATTTACCAACAGTAGGACATTTAGAAAGTGACGATTTAAGAAGGCACTCGCTTCGCTCACTTGACCGGAGGGGACCTAGAAGAAAGAAGAATAGACGCATTCACAACCTTACTCGGCCAGACAGTCTATCATTTCACAAAAAAGGCAGACCATTATGAAACCTTACTTCAGGTGAATACTTTGACTTCAGTTGGATACTTTGATAGTTCACTACTACGATAGGGGAATACTAGGCTAGGGAACTACTTGGGAACTACTTGGCTTGGGAAGTCATCTCTTTACTTAACGAACTAACCACTCAGGGATTCAAATCCACGATACTCCTACCATCTGCTTGATCCAGTTGAAAACTTTACTCCGACTTCACATCAGCCCTTAGGGTCAACACAGCTCCTCTTATCCTTTACTCTTTCTATGCCTGGATTCCTATGCCTGTTTTACCTCGAGTTGGAATTCAGTGGGAGAAATTCCAACAAAATTAAGTGGTAGAAATTCTCCAGAAAACGAAAACGGCGATTCCAACTCTACAATCAAGGCAGAACGCAGGGAGGAGAAGAGAATAGATTATAGACGGCGGACCGGACCCAAGCTAGGCTGAAGGCAGGACTCTATTAAGTACGGCTAAAGGCAGACTCTATTAAGTACGACTGAAGGCAAACCAAGTAAGTGCGGTTTCAAACAAAGGTGAAGGAAAGGTACGATCGGTGGACAAGGAATCGGTTGAGATCGAAACCATATTCGTAGGACGCGTACCCAATAGCGTTTCCAGGGGCCTCATCCCGGGGGCAAGCCGGGGCATCAGTACGCGCTAGGCCTATCACTCGGAGCCCGGGCGATCTACTCCTACTCTTTATTTAAAGGCGGGAAATCTTACTCTTCTTGAGCGGGGGATAGACCAATCTTCTTCAGCGGGAAATCCAATCCATACCTTGGGGGAAATACATAGCTTGGTAGACAATCCATAGCTTGGTATCCAATCACTCTACTTCAAGTGGGCTAACTCACTCATCTTTTGGGATTGGTCTTTCTTCAATGTATAAGTGGAGTAAGGTCTTTTTCCCCACCGAAAGAAAAGAAGGTTTCCATTCCCATTCCCATTCCCATTCCCATTCCCATTCCCATTCCCATTCCCATTCCCATTCCCATTCCAGTAGTAAGAAAAGATCAGAGGCACCGTTGCCTACTTCGCGGGATCGCCTTACGTAGAAGGACTTGTGATCCACTCTCGGCTAAGTTTCTATGGTCGGTCCTCTCTCGATTAATAGCTAACTGGAAAGAGAATCCTCTTTTATACTTAATTATCGATCAAGAGGGAAGTTCCTAACGTGTTCTTAGGAACGAAGGTCTGTCGAAGGCGGGCGAACGTGTCTTTCTATGGTACGCTCGGTACGCCTTGTTTCTATTGTTCTCCGATAGCTCTATCAGTGATTATTTCAAGTAGTGCTTTTTGTCTGTTACCGGATATGTATAGAAGTTTCCTTATGGTGTTCCTCTCCGGTGTTGCTGAATACACGTCACCGGTTCGACTCCTATTTATATTTATATTTAGTGGTCCATTTATTGATTGATGGGCGAATGGAGCCCGGGATGCTGAAAATGTAAAGGCCAAGGCCTCTCTCGGTTGTTGCTTTACCTGTCCTATTAGACTAGCTAGGCCCTCCTTCGGTATGTCTTGTTCCTTGGCTTCTCCTTGTTGGAATTCATGGTTGATTGTAACCTAAGGGTTGTTATATCACTGTCCTTCTGTGGGGGAGAAAGAGGGGGTGTTGCTAGCTCGGTAGGCGCACAGGCGCGGGTTCCGGTTGAAGAGTAAAATTCTCCTTCTTGTTTTTATTGTGAGAATCTTTCTCTATACTCTATATAAGATGCCATCTGTTTTCTTTACTCGTTTCCTCCTTAGCTTTGAATCTATCTGTGACTGTTCTCCTTCTTCTCTAAGGTCTGTTCCTTTGTTCCTTCTTTGTGCCTTCATTTGCTTTCTTTTGTTTGACTGTTAACTTAAGTATCTACCTTCTTCCTTTGGTTTCTTGTAGTTCTATCAGTTAGTTCTTCAATGGTTAGCTCTGCCTGAGCTGGAGTTGTCCCTCCAGCGAGAGTTGCTTTCTAACTGGAATTCGATGAATCTTATATACTGAATTATCGATCAATAGGGAAGTGAGGAGTCGAAGCCCGTTGATCGTCTCTGTCATGTAGAAAAGTCAAAATGCTGGATTGGAGAAAACCAGTGTTATAGAAGTCCCTCGAATTGCTGTTTCTGTTTTCATGAGAAAAATAGTGTTCTAGAAGTAGCCCGAATATGTCCACCATACCGCTAATGGGTGATGTGTTGTGGCGTGTAGTGGGCCAACCAAATACTTGTGATGTGTTGTGGCTGGGTCAACCAAATGCGGTGTAGTGGGCCAACGAACATGCGGTGTAGCGGGTCAACTAAAAACGGGTGTATTGGGGCAACCAAATACTTGTGATGTGGCGTGTGTATGGGCCAACCAAGATACCGGGGAGTGTTCCATGTGGTGTAGCTCAGTGAGGTCCTGGAGTTTGGTCTTCAGGACCGCTGAGCGATGCCCGGCTACTGTGGTGTCTATGGGGTTCCCCCATGCCGTCAATGGGCCACCGAAATCCCGCTGTTGGTCTTGTGGAGCCATGGGTCAAGGGAGCGCGTGCAGTTGCGAAGGGAGCGTAGGGTGCGTGATGGAGCGAAGGGAGCGTAGGGTGCGTGATGGAGCGAAGGGAGCCAAGTCGGTGGGTTTGGTTAATAAATAAGTATTAAAGGCACGACGAGCGCAGGCATGTGATTGTAAGGGATTCCCAGTCCCTGGCTAGCGATGATAGCGATGTAAGCCCGGCAAGCAAGGAAGGTTGTAAGGGGTTTCAAGCCCCTGGCTAGCGGTCAAGTAAGTAAAGAGATGTCGGTTGCTTGAGGTAGGATTTGGAAGTCCTACCGAGACCGGTTCCCTGTCCTATAAATGTAATAAGTAAGTCGGCTCTGTTGTGTGAAAATGGTACCGGTGGTTGCTTCGAAAGCGTAGATCAATAGGGCGGTGTAGCGGAATACATGGCTAAAACCTATTATTATTTGGTTGTGTATGTCGGTTGAATGTCCCACCAAGGCCAAGTCCCCACGTGATGTGGGCTTTCTAGATGTCTTTGTTCCTGCTTTGAGCCGAGTTTGGTTGGTTCTGCCGGTATTGGTTTATATGGCTACTCTCGAATTTCGGGGTGAAAAAGGACCGGACTGTTTTCCTTCCCTGGAACCTATGCCATCGAGAAATAAGGAAATCATGGTTTTGATAATATCGGGGTTATTAAATAAAGGACCAATGTTTATTATCCTTAAAGATGATCTCTGTCATCGAGAAATGTATAAATAATGGTTTCGAGACTCATATATAGGGGTTCTAAAGTCTCCCTCGAACCCCGGGATTGATGAATCCCCGTCCCTGGGTCGCCAAAGAGATATGTCTATAGTTGAATTCGCGCGTAAATCCTTTTGAAGTGGAATCCGGACCTTTATGCCGATGCGATTGAGATCATCTCTGTACTGTGGGCGAAACCCGTTGTTGGTGATATGATATAAAAGTCCGCTGATCGTCTAGTTCAATAAAATAAATAGTAGGTATCCGGTTCAAGTGCAGGCGATGGACTTTGAAAGGGAGGTCTTCTCTCAGTGCTGGCTTCTCCGTCGCGCTAAGATAGGAGCAGAGGAGAAGTCCAGTTTTATTAATAGGAGAGAAAGAAAGATAGAACGAATTTTGTTGCTTTAGATAGACCGATGTGTTTTCTTTTTTCATGAATAAAAGGGCAACGATTCGAGAATATTGTTCTAATAGAGGGAGTTGCTCTTTTCCTTCGGCTTGGGCTCTCTGTCTAAAGGTACTGTTGTTGCTGCTTTCAGCCTAGTTTGTGCTTGTTCTGCCATGTTGAATTCGAGGTTCAAGCCAAGTCCCTGTTTTTCGAGATGAGCTCAGTTATCAGAGGGGCCTGATCCCGTCTTCGCTGAGCGTTGTTCTTTTATGTGTATAAGTGGTTACAGCTGGGCTCTGCCTGTTTTTCTACCGAGGCTGAGGGCTTCGACCGTTCTTCTCAACCTCTTTATTCCGGACGTTTGGCTCAGTCCTTAGAGGGTGGCCGGAAAGCGGCGTTTGTTTGTAATCGGTAACTGGTTTAAACAACGTCTGTTATACCCCGTGCATGTGTGGGGTATGTCTGTTCTGAGGCGTATTCCACAAGACGGTACCTTCCATCAAGAAGGTCCTATCCATCGTCTGGCAAAGAGACGCCCAAGATTTATAGCAAGTTTTGACTTGAGCGCTGCCACCGATCGGTGGCCCATTCCAGTCATATATGAGCTTATGGCGTGCCTTTTCGGTCAAACGATGGCATCGTGCATTGTCAATGGTGCCTTAGCACTCAACTCATGCTCTTTGAAGTCCGTTACTGGACGGCATGACGAAGTTGTGTTTGTTGCAGGTCAACCTTTGGGTTATTACGGCTCCTGGGCTCTATTCGCGTTGTCCCACCATGCTATTGTGTGGTTGGCAGCATTACGAGCATATCCTCATCAGACGAGACCATTTCTCGACTACGCTTTGTTAGGTGATGACATCGTCATTGCCGATCGTAGTGTGGCTAAGGAGTACCGTTCTCTACTTGATGCTTTGCAAGTAGATATATCTGATGCCAAGTCTATTGTATCTGAGACGGGTTGTCTTGAGTTCGCCAAGCGGTTCTGGGTTAAGATAATGTCGAAGGACTTATCCCCAGTATCTGCGAAAGCTGTGCTTGAGAGCTACTTCCTCGTTGGTACTCAGCAGTTGGCCTATAAGTACAAGTTAAGTCCTAAGACTTGTTTAAGGTTAAATAAAGCTGGATACCGCGTGCTAGGACAAATGGACACTAAGGCCCTATCCCGGCGTTTTAGTCGGATTCAGGCGTTATCTAGTAAGCTTTTAGTCGGGTCCTGATCGGTTACCACTCGAGTGGTGGATTGGAAGAGGATTACCTCTCAGTCCCTATCTTCGTGGTGTGTTAATTGCAAGGATTCGGGATGGGATGAAGCTTAAGCAGCTCACGCCCCCTCCCTTGGAGATGTTCCTTTGTGGAGAGCCAGAAGCACATATCGCAGAAAACACCGCTTATAGACATTGTATGAACAATGGTGTGAGTACGTGGTATGGTTTGACTTCGTTCCTCGTCGTGCCCCTTCCCACCTAGGAAGAGATACTAACCCGCAGCTGCACTTGGTGCAATCACAGCAGAAAACCCTTCTCCTAGACATTCCTCGGGGGCAGACCACACCACCTCGGAAACAAACAAACAGCACATGCAGCAACAGAGACAGGCGTTCATCGCTCACTTACCTGCATACATCATGACAACTTGTTCCCATCTCACCATGCAGAGGCGCGTAGCGAGTAACAATCCGGTCCATGTGCTGGCTTGGCATGGAAGGCAACCCTTTCTTTTTCGCAGCGCTACGCGCCTCCACATCCAGTGAAGAGATCCCGGACAGGGAAGTCAGAAGGGCAGTTACTCTTCGGACCTAGCGGCCCTGCTTTAGCTGCACTTGGTGGTTCCCCGCTTGGCTGTACCACGAACAAAGGAATCCTCAATCAGTAAGAGAGAAAAGATGAATTAAAGAAAAGCGGGGCTAACCCGGCAGATCACACAAAAGATGCAAACCGGGAGCAGCCCCGAAAAACATTACAACAAACGGGCAAAAGAAGGGAAAGCGGATCAAGGGTACGCAGTACCAGCACATCGAATATCATAAGTAATAAACGACAAACCTTACCCGGCTGGCCCCCGTGTCACAGTGGCAGTACAACGGAACAACTCAAACAATTGTTTTCCTGTTTGTTTCATCAACAACCAACAAACGGTTTCTTTCTGGGCCAATGGAAGGGAGAGAGTACAGCATATTCTCAGTGAAGGAAGAAAGAAGAGAAAGACTAGTAAAGGACTAGAAACAGAACAAAGGAGAGATCTAGCACTGTTATTCCAAGTTCCGGCACATCAGCAGATATACTCATTCATGACAGACAGGAAGCACCGCTCGGAATAGCAACAACGACTACCCGCCGCAGCTGGCACAGGAAAGCAACACAGAACAAAAAGGGGAAGCTCTCATTAATTAGTTGATGAGGAACGCAGTAACTCGACCCGTTGCTTCTCTGCTTCTTGTTGTTATGAGCTGCTACCGGGGTCAAATGTATCCCTTGGGTTCCTCTTCCCAGCATTAGTAGCTAAGTACGCCCGCCTGTAGCTGTCTGTCAAGTATCTATCTTTTCCGTCTGGGAATTGCTATGCATGATGTGTGCAGGTATGTGGCTTAGCAGTCTTCCTGTCCTTTGCTGTGATGTCTTTTATTTGTATAGGAAGGTCTGCAAGCGAGTGACCGAAGCTATCCTCTGCTGTTAGGATCCGTACTGTCAGCTTCTGTTTAAAGAGTCTTCTTTCCAAGCTATTAAAACGGACTGTACATGATAGGTAAGTAGGGTGAAGTAAGCAAGCTTGGCAGTTGTTAGTGCGAGTGAAGGCGCAAGCTATGTGTTGCTTAGAGACTCTCTGCCCTGCTTTTGTGTATGCCCGGGATTCCTTGAAGTGTAGCCCGACCCAATGGCATCATACTGGGTCGGATAAGAACTCGATGGGATAGAGCACAAGATCACAACAACAGCAACGTACCGTAGCACATTCCATCAGGGAACCCAACTCAGAAGGAGATATAGAGAGGGATAACAAGAGATAGCACTCAGCTAGCAACACCTGGGAAAGACCGCTTCACAACAGCAGTTAGAACAGCTACAACAGAAAGCTTCGATAGGCAAAAGAAAGATAACAAGGAAAAGCAAGAGTTTCAGTAAGATTAGATTAGGTTGGGTTGTAGGTGAACAGTAGAACTCAGTTTAAAACATATAATAGTTGTCCTCCTAGGCAAAGCCTACTCCCTTAGGTTAGGAAACGGACTTCACTAGCTGACAGGCTGGAACAGAGGCTGGCGCGGGGGGGGGAGTAGGCGGGCGGTGGAACTCTTTCAAAAGGAGGAGTTTGATCCTGGCTCAGAAGGCTTGTTACAACGCTGAAGCCTTATTTGATTATAAGGAAGATTTTTTCCCCAACTTTTTGGATTAACGGGCATTTTCGGGGACTAGCCCTTTCCTCCCTTCCCGTTGCTAATTCAATCGCCTTGGTTTTTCCAAGAAAGGGGTGATAGACCAAAACTAGAATAATAATGTAGATGGACCCAACCTTACCTTCCATCCACTCCGGCTTAGCTTTCAACCGGTCCTCCTCATTCTAGGTTAAACACGTCTAGTCGACATAATGTCTGGCGTTTACCTGATGGTTCCCCAAGCCCCTGAGCTCATCAATGAAAGGATTCCATCTTTCACAACGAGTTGTTCCGAAGTCGCGCTTGAGCACAGTGAAATGCCTCTGACGGTCATCGATATCGTGCTCCCAGTCGTCATGGAGAGCCAACTGGAGAGCACGCTTGACATCTGCTGGATCCTCGAGAGTTACCGCGCGTTGATGTAAGATAATGTGTGCTTTCCGTACCATGGCCGTCTCCAAATTCTCGCAGGCGTTCGTGATAGTCTCTACCTCGGCAGAGATGCGGGCGTGCTCTTGTGCCCGAACAATAGAAAGGGCTCTCCCTTATGGCGTCTAATGACGTATTAGGAAACATGTCGAGAACTGGCACTCCAGCCAGAATGTCATTTTCCGCAGAATTAGTGGAACTGCAAAAAAGCAGATTTATATTTCGTCGCATATTGGATTAATTGATTTCAACAAAATGATTCCCTCCAGACAGCTTCCGTCAAGCCTCTAGGAGTAGTGAAGATGACAGCACGCCAAGCAGCCGTACGAAAGAAAGAAAAAGAAATAAGATTCCCTACACAGGTGCAGTAACCATTGGAGCATTATCACTATCTGTACTGAACCATAATCCACTGACCAAGGAAAGAAAGATTACAGCACCAAGCCGTACGAAGCCAAGACGCTCTACGTCGATTAGTCAAGGTCAAGGTGCCGATGAATAAACAACACGCTCATACTCCGCCCTAAAACCCCTGTAAGCATACCGAAACCCCAACCTCGAGGAAAAGGTGCAAAGGTGCTTTATCAACAGGACGAGGAACATCTGAATGACATGGATCAGCAGCAGGCGCAGAGTGGAAGATTGATCAGGAGCCAGGAGCTGAAGAGTCTACTGATGAACACAAAGATTGATAAATAGCATTACTCGTATGAAAGAAACCCAAGCCAAAACAAAGGAAATAATAAGATTGATGGAACCAATCATTACTCCTCCACTTTCTTATGTGAAAGAGTTATTCTATGAAAGAAAATCTCGTTTTTTCACATATACAAGCTAAAACTACAACAAGTGGGAGAGGCAGGATTCGAACCTACGTAGAAAAACTTCAACAGATTTACAGTCTGCCGCTTTTGACCACTCGGCCACTCTCCCCTTCCCGGGCCGAGGCCCCCTCAATGGGTTCTAAGAAGGAGGTTTTTTCCCTGAATCAATAAAAAAAAGAAACTTATTGATTTGATTGAAGGGAACTAATACTATTTCTTAGCTTAGCTAGCGTTCCGGGAGAATCTAGTCATTTAGTCAATTCATAACAATCTCTGTAAAGCAAGGGGCAAAGCTTCTACGACAGCTTCCCCCTCATGTAGTCGTCGGCCTTCCCCAGCCCCCCTTCGTCGCTTCCGGCGAAGCTGCGAGCCCTACCCTTCTCGAGCCTACTTAAATAGCTTACGCTTACCAAGCCTAGTCTACTAAAAGAGGGCTACAGTAAGCAAGCTTTCCCCCTTTGTTTTTGTTGTGGGTCGCGCCTCACCGCAGGCACTGAATGAATGAAATGAGTGGTCTGCAAGCCTTCCCCCTTTTAAATTACCAAGAACTTCGTTGCCACTAGTGGCGAATAAAATTTCAACCATCCCACCCGAAAACCACTCGGAGCCTAAAGAGAGTTCAGTCTACAAGAAGCTGGCAGAGCTTTAGCCATTGGACTACATCGCACTATCCTACCTAAACCCTTTTCTTGTTTGTTCGGATTCTTTTCTTTTTCGAATGAGGCTAGTGGAGACAAATTCCTTCCGACTAATGAAGAGATACTACT